AGCTCGGGTTATGGAAGAAGGAACCGAGAAGGAGGTATCAGCAACAACCGGTTTTATTACGGGACAGCTCATGATGTTCATATCGATCTATTATGCGCCTCTGCATATAGCATTGGGTAGACCCCATACAATAACTGTCCTAGTTGTACCGTATCTTTTGTTTCATTTCTTCTGGAGCAATAACAATCACAAAAACCTTTTTGATTATGGATCTACTACCAGAAATTCAATGCGTAATCTGAGCATTCAATGGGTATTCCTGAATAATTTTATTTTTCAATTATTCAACCATTTTATTTTACCAAGCTCAACGTTAACCAGATTAGTCAACATTTCTATGTTTCGATGCAATAACAAGATTTTATTTGTAACAAGTAGTTTTGTTGGTTGGTTAATTGGTCACATTTTATTCATGAAATGGGTTGGATTGGTCTTAGTCTGGATACGGCAAAATCATTCTATTCGATCTAATAAGTACCTTGTGTCAGAATTGAGAAATTATATGGCTCGAATCTTTAGTATTCTCTTATTTATCACTTGTGTCTACTATTTAGGCAGAATGCCGTCGCCTATTGTCACTAAGAAACTGAAAGAAACCTCAGAAACAGAAGAAAAGGGAGAAAGTGAGGAAGAAATCGATGTAGAAACAACTTCCGAAACGAAGGCGACTAAACAGGAACAAGGGGGATCCACCGAAGAAGACCCTTCCCTTTGTTCGGAAGAAAAAGAGGATCTGGACAAAATAGATGAAACGGAAGAGATCCGGGTGAATGGAAAGGAAAAAACAAAAGATGAATTCCACTTTAAAGAGACATCCTATAAGGATAGCCCTGTTGACGAAGATTCTTATCTTGATGGGTATCAAGAGAATTGGGAATTGGGAAGACTTAAAGAAGAAAAAAAAGAAAAGACCCATGCCCATTTCCGGTTTGAAAAACCTCTTATGACTTTTTTTTTCGATTATAAACGATGGAATCGTCCATTTAGATATATAAAAAATGATCTATTTGAAAATGCTGTACGAAATGAAATGTCACAATATTTTTTTTATACATGTCCAAGTGATGGAAAAGAAAAAATATCTTTTACGTATCCGTCACTAAGAATTTATTATAAAATAATTATAAAATAAAAAGATTAATAAAAATATTAATACATAAGATAAATACAAGAATAGATAAGACGAAATTCGTCCACCTCCCATATATTTGATCCCTTCTCCCATAAAGAAACTTGCAACCCCAACCCCATTTATAATTCCATCAATTATACGTCTATCAAAAAACTGAATTAGTTCGGCTAATCCTCTGATACTCATGGTCAAGACCTTAGTATAAAAAATATCTATATAACCACGATTATATGACCAATCATATATCCAATTTTTAATTGGGTCCAAGATAATTCTTTTAGGACCCTTTTTTAAAAATGAATTGATTAAATCCAAATTTTGGAAAGACGAATAAACAGACCCGTAAAAAAAATATGCCATTAATAGTCCGAAAAGGGCTATACTTACTGAAAAAATTGCATTTGTAAAAAATTCATACCAATCTACAGAATAATTTGAATTTTGATGCAAAAGGTTTGTTGATGGAGTTAACCATTTGGATAATATATCCAAATCTACTACTCTTTGATCAAAAGGAATTCCTATTGATCCAATAAACAAAGTAAATAATCCCAATATAAGTAGAGGGAATAGCATAGTATTGTCCGATTCATGAGGATACATATAAGTATCTTTTTTTCCAAAGTAAGTACTAAAACAGCGTATTCTATTTATTACATTATCATATATTTTATATGTATCCTTTGAAGATGAAGAAAGAGAGACCTTATTATTGATTATTGCGAAAAATGAATTTCTATTTACTGATTTAGGCGCTTCGTCTTTTCCCCATAGAGATATTGAAAAGAACGAGCCATTTTTAGTACTACTGTAATTTTTAAAATTAACACGCAAATGTCCATCAAAAGTAAGTAAATACATCCGAAACATATAAAATCCAGTTAATCCTGCTGTGAAACAAGCTATTATTGCGAAAATTGGTGAATACAACCAACTATCATTAAGAATTTCATCTTTGGACCAAAAACAAGCAAGAGGCGGAATACCACAAAGAGAAAGTGTACCTAATAAAAAAGTAATTCTTGTAATTGGAACATATTTTGTTAAACCGCCCATAAGAACCATATTTTGACTTTTATCTGGTGAATAACCAACAATAGGTTCCATTGAATGAATAATAGATCCGGACCCTAAAAACAATAAAGCTTTAGAATAGGCATGAGTGATTAAATGGAATAAAGCAGCTCGATAAGAACCCATACCTAGAGCTAACATAATATAACCCAATTGAGACATTGTAGAATAGGCTAAATTTTTTTTAATGTCTCCTTGAGCAAGAGCCAAAGTAGCTCCTAATAATACTGTTATTACGCCTATTAAAGATATTAGATTCATTATGTAAGGTATTACTATGAAAAGAGGAAGAAGCCGAGCTACAAGAAAAATCCCCGCTGCTACCATGGTAGCAGCGTGTATAAGAGCCGAAATAGGAGTAGGTCCCTCCATGGCATCAGGTAACCATACATGAAGGGGAAATTGTGCGGATTTCGCGATTGCGCCGACGAATAAGAAAGATGCGCACAGAGTAGCAAATAAAGAATTTACCTCATTATTATGGATCAAGTTTTTTACTATTTCGAACAAATCCCGAAATTCAAAACTGCCTGTTATCCAATAAAAACCTAAGATTCCTAATAATAAACCAAAATCCCCTACACGATTAGTTACAAAAGCTTTTTGGCAAGCACTTGCTGCAATTGGTCGTGTAAACCAAAAACCTATTAATAAATACGAACACATTCCCACTAGTTCCCAAAAAATATAAATTTGTATCAGATTGGAACTAGTAACTAATCCCAACATGGAAGTATTAGAAAAACTCATATAAGCAAAAAATCTCAAATATCCTTGATCGTGAGACATATAGTTGTCACTATAAATAAGAACCATAATTCCCACAGTAGTAATTAGTATTGACATAATCGAAGTAAGTGGATCGATCAAGTATCCAAACTCTAATGAAAAATCATTATTGATGGTCCAAGACCATAGATATTGATAAATAAAACTTCCATTTATTTGCTGAAGAGACAGATTAGCCGAAAACACCATAGTTATACTTAGCAGTAAAATACTAATAAAAGCACACATACGACGAAGATTTTTTGTTGCTGTGGGAATAATCAGAAGTCCAAATACTATTGATATAGTAACTGTAAGTGGAAGAAAGGGTATTATCCATGCATATTGATATGTATGTTCCATAAAAAACAAATTTAATTTTTTTTTTTTCTTGTTTCCGATTCACCAATTATTACCTCTTTCAAGAGGAACAATAATAAAAGAAATAAACATTCTACTACTATTACTATTATATTTACTATTATATTCTGGTGAGTTATAACCATATAATATAGTAAGGAAAAAGAGTTATACCAAAAACAGTGTTTAATTCGAATGTGGGTCATAGTATCCATTACTAATTCGAATCAATAAAAGGGTACCTTAGTTATTCTAATTAATTGAATTTGAGTAATTATCTAATGAGAGCTAATTGATTGGATTTTAATAAGGAAAACTTATGTTTCTTGGAAGTACTATGATACTCCTTACTTCATATAGAACTGAACTAAAAAATGGACTAAGGTTATCTTTCTCCGGTAATGGAATGTCTTGTTTAAGAGATTAACGACTAATTCTAATTAAATTAGAATTCAAATTCTAGGGATCGCACGCTGAACTTAATCATTAATCAATTTCAATTTTTGAAATTGAATTAATAAAAAAAATAAAAAAAAAATTATTTGGATTTTAAAAATAAGACTCTCTTCCTTTTTTTTATATCCCTATATATGCGATATATAATGGGCACATATATTTATTTGTATTTTTAGATTTTGTATGTTATGTTATTAAATTGATTATCCACAAGATAATTATGGATAATAACTAAAAAGAATGGTCTATTTTGATTTGAACAATACATGTCTTTCACATACAACGATAAAAATGAGTACTCCTTTTTGAATGGCGGTTCCAAAAAAACGTATTTCTCTGTCAAAGAAACGTATTCGTAAAAATATTTGGAAGAAGAAGGGATATTTAACTGCAGTAAAAGCTCTTTCTTTAGCTAAATCTGTTTCCACCGGGCGCTCTAAAAGTTTTTTTTTGCCGTAAATAAATAATAAAAGAAAATCTTGAAATGATCTGAGTCGACATACCATAAAGAACTGAAACTTTTTGAATTCAAGATGAATGATTCACATTAACTAATGTGTTGAACTCCTCAATATGAGTTAGAACTAGCTGCCGTGGTATGTAGAATAAGAATTTTTCCATCTCTTGGTCTCTATAAGATAAATATTATTTTAGTTTTCATTATAATTTATAATACACTCATTATTTTTAATTTTGAAGTTAATGTTAACTCGCGATATTCTTATTATTTATTATTATTCTTTTTTTTTTTCAATCTCTCAATTCACTTTTCTAAAAGTGAATTGAGAGAGATTGAAACTCTTTTCTTATATGTATAGCCCAGAACCCAATTAGATTTAGTAAATGGTATCATAAATTATAAATTATGGACACAACTATAACTAATAGTATTATTAATAATACTGAGGTATTGAAATTGTTAGAAAATTTCCTTTGATTTAGTGATTTGATTGTGATACATATGCAATTCTATTTCTATTTTTTTTTTAGAAAACCATTTTTTTATGACAATTCGTTTATTTCATGGTTTTCTAAAAAAAAAATAGAAAAAGGGACAATTTTGAGTTCTATCTGTTCCAGGAGAACTCAGTTTCTAGTATGTGAAAGTTGATTGTTAAAAATGAACCCCACAGCGATACTAACTAAGGATTATTGAAATTCACATATGAATTTCAAATGAAAACGAGCTTTATTCATCGATTCTCATCAAGTTTTCTAAACTATATGGAATTCTGGAATCTCGACGATTCAACATGAACTGACTATTATTTATTATTATTTAAAGTAAGCCGCCATGGTGAAATCGGTAGACACGCTGCTCTTAGGAAGCAGTGCTAGAGCATCTCGGTTCGAGTCCGAGTGGCGGCATCCCCTAAAAGAAGGGACATAATGGATCCTATAATGTATTTAATTCCCGATTTAAATTCTGTAATGGGGCTCCTCCTTTTTATGATATTTGTGACTTTAGAACATATATTAACTCATATCTCTTTTTCGATCATTTTAATGGTAATTATGATTCATTTGATGACCTTATTAGTCCACGAAATCGTGGGATTGCGCGATTCGTCAGAAAAAGGAATGATAGCCACCTTTTTCTCTATAACAGGATTATTAGTTATTCGTTGGATTTATTCAAGGCATTTCCCATTAAGTAATTTATACGAATCATTAATTTTCCTTTCATGGAGTTTCTCCATTATGCATATGATTTCTAAGATTAAGATACAGAACACAAAAAATGATTTAAGCGCAATAACCGCACCAAGTGCTATTTTTACCCAAGGTTTCGCCACGTCGGGTCTTTTAACGGAAATGCATCAATCCGCAATATTAGTACCCGCCCTACAATCTCAGTGGTTAATGATGCACGTAAGTATGATGTTATTGAGCTATGCAGCTCTTTTATGTGGATCATTATTATCAGTCGCTCTTCTAGTCATTACATTTCGAAAAAACATCAATATTTTTTTGAAAAGAAAACACTTCTTAATTAAGAAATTTTTCGTTGGTGAAATCAAATACTTGACTAAGAAAAGAAGTGTTTTAAAAAACACTTCTTTTCTTTCATTTCGAAATTATTACAAATATCAATTGACTCAGCGTTTGGATTATTGGAGTTCGCGTGTCATTAGTTTGGGGTTTACCTTTTTAACTATGGGCATTCTTTCCGGAGCAGTATGGGCTAATGAGACATGGGGATCTTATTGGAATTGGGACCCCAAGGAAACTTGGGCATTTATTACTTGGACCATATTCGCGATTTATTCGCATACTAGAACAAATCAAAATTTCCGAGATATAAATTCGGCACTTGTAGCTTCTATAGGATTTCTTATAATTTGGATATGCTATTTTGGGATTAATTTATTAGGAATAGGTCTACATAGTTATGGGTCATTCACATTAACATAACTTTAATTGAATAAACTACATGAAGAATACATAAGAAGATTGTCTCATATATAACGAAAGCTTGTTAGAGTTTTTGAGAACCATTTGACTCAAAGAGTCATATGGTTCTCATAAATTCTAGAGGCGGCTCATGAAAATCTGAATTCACCTTCATTTTTTTTTTTATTTTGCATTCTACAGCGAACGATTTTAAAAATTAAAGAATTATAAGACTTTTTGTTTCATTAATGAAAACTATCTATAAAAATAATTAGATAGGATAGCTTGTACCTTGTCAACTGATAACAAGAGAACAAAATCCGGATAAATACCAATCCCTATTACGGGTAGAAAGATACAGATCGAAATAAATAGTTCTCGTGGTCCAGAATCGGAAAAATTAGAGTTTGGAACATTGAATAGCTTGTATCCGTAGAACATCTGACGTAACATAGATAATAAATAAATAGGAGTTAATATCATTCCAATTGCCATTAAAAAGATAATTAGCACTTTTGGCACCAAAAGAAATTTAGAGCTGGTAATTATTCCAAATAATACTACTAATTCTGCAACAAAACCACTCATTCCTGGCAATGCAAGAGAAGCCATCGAGAAACTACTGAACATGGTAAATATTTTTGGCATTGGGATTGATATCCCCCCCATTTCGTCGAGATAAACAAGACGTATTCTATCACAACTCGTTCCCGCCAAGAAAAAAAGTGCAGCACCAATAAATCCATGAGAAAGCATTTGTAAAATGGCTCCATTTAGTCCCATGCCGGTTATAGAACCAATTCCTATAATTGTGAAACCCATGTGCGATACGGAGGAATAGGCTATTCTCTTTTTTAAATTGCGTTGACCGAAAGAGGTTGAAGCTGCATAGATTATTTGCATTGTTCCCACTATCACAAACCAGGGAGAAAATATAGAATGAGCATGGGGTAACAATTCCATATTTATCCGAATCAATCCATATGCTCCCATTTTTAATAAGATTCCGGCTAGAAGCATACATGTACTGTAATGTGCTTCTCCATGGGTATCTGGTAACCATGTATGTAGGGGTATAATCGGTGATTTGACAGCATAAACAATAAGGAAACCAAAATAGAATATTATTTCCAATGCCACAGGATATGATTGATTAGCTAGTCTTTCAAAATCTAATGTTGGTTCATTGGAACCATATAAACCCATACCTAGAACTCCTATTAAGAGAAAAATAGAACCCCCTGCAGTGTACAAAATAAACTTTGTAGCCGAGTACAGACGTTTCTTTCCTCCCCACATGGATAAAAGTAAGTAAACAGGAATTAATTCTAACTCCCACATGATGAAAAAAAGTAAAAGGTCTCGAGAAGAAAATGATCCTATTTGACCACTGTACATTGCTAACATCAGGAAATAGAACAATCGCGAATTTCGAGTAACTGGCCAAGCTGCTAAAGTAGCTAAAGTGGTGATAAATCCTGTCAATAAAATAGGTCCTATGGAAAGCCCATCAATTCCCAATCTCCAGTGAAAATCCAAAATTTTTATCCATTGAAAATCTTCTTCCAATTGGATTAATGGATCATCCAATTGGAAATGGTAACAAAATGCATAAGTCGTTAGAAGGAGTTCTAACAAACATATACATATGGTATACCACCTAAACACCTTATTCCCCCTCATAGGGGGAATAAAAATTAAAGAACCCGCAAATATCGGCAAAACAACAAGTAGTGTTAACCAAGGAAAATAACTCGTGATAAAGACAAGATACGCTTTGACCAGAAAAGACCGTGCTCAGAATCTATGTTCTAGAGTGGGGGCTTTTGTCGGTAAAGGGGAATCAAATGATTCAAGTGGAGTTTTTTGTAACGTATCAATCAATAAGATAGAGCCATGCTGCGAGTTGTTTCATGCCATAAATAAACACGGACACTCAAAAAATCTGTTGGGCAAGCGGATTCACATCTCTTACAACCTACACAATCCTCGGTTCTTGGCGCAGAAGCAATTTGTTTAGCTTTACATCCGTCCCAAGGTATCATTTCCAATACATCCGTGGGGCAGGCTCGTACACATTGAGTACACCCTATACATGTATCATAAATTTTTACTGAATGTGACATTGAAACTAAAAATTCAAGTTTTGAACATAAAGAATTTTCGATCTGGTATGATAAAATCAGTAGTAAATTAATTATATATTTATATTGTAGATACCAGATGAATCAGTAATTTATATCAATTTTTTAGAATGAATATATTTCTAAATCTGTTCATGATAAACTGCCAAGAGATTTTGATTTACGTTTTACCAATCATAGTCATATGAGTCGCACATAAATACAAAATAATATTTTATATTTTTGAAAATATATATATATATATTAATCGAATTATGATAAATAATTCATATGTCTTTCTTATATTTATATAATGAATGATTACGACTAATTATTCAACAAATTCGATTGATTGATACGAGTTGATTTTATGTTATGATGGATCGACGAAACAATAGCTAACCCAATAGCTGCTTCTGCAGCTGCAATAGCTATGACAAAGATTGAGAAAATGTCTCCTTTTAATTGGCGACTATCAAATAAATCAGAAAATGTTACGAGATTTATATTAACCGAATTTAGTATAAGCTCAAGACACATAAGCGCTCTAACCATGTTTCGACTTGTGATTAATCCATAGATACCAATAGAAAATAAATAGATACTCAAAAAAAGTACATGCTCGAACATCATCGACTAACTCCTCATCAATCTCGATTTATTTCAATATGAACAACAATTCGAATGATTCGATTGACTATAATAGAACAATTACAATTACAGAACAAAAGAAGGTATTGGTAATGGCTTTAACTAAAAACTTGAAACTTTTTTAAAATAGAATTCTGAAACTTTTTGGAATTATAACTATTTTTTATTGACGAGCCATAGTAATTGCACCTATTAAGGAAACTAATAGAATTATAGAAATGAGTTCAAACGGAAGATAAAAATCTGTTGATAAATGAATCCCAATTTGTTGAACGTTAATTATTAAGTCCTGTTCTAGAATCTGGTTTGATCTTGTAGTCCAAAGAATTCCGTACCACGACGTATCTGGGATAGTAGTAATTAGTGAAAAAAGAATACTTATACAAACCAGTGACGTAACCCCATCTCCAATGGTCCAAAGACGGGAATCATTGGAATATTCCGAACCATTCATGAACATTACAGCAAATATGATTAAGACATTTATGGCTCCTACATAAATAAGGAGTTGCGCGGCAGCTACAAAATAGGAATTCGATGGAATATATAATAAGGATATACAAACAAGAACCAATCCCAACGAAAAGGCAGAATAAATTGGATTAGTAAATAAGACTACTCCTAGACCCCCTAATATAAGAACTGCTCCTAGAAATACTACAAGAATCTCATGTATTGGTCCAGATAAATCCATTATGTATAAAATAAGAGATAAATAAGTCTAAAGATTTCATGACCTTACTGAATAGTCCAGGAAGGGAAAAGCACTTACCCCATTTTTTTTTTCATCCTAGAAAAGAGTAGTTTCCATTTGATATTTGGAAATCATCACGAAAAAAAAAATTCTCAGTTTAAATCAAAGAATGATCCTCAACAATTAATAGTTATTATATTTATAGTCACTAACTAACCAAAATGAAAAAAGCTTGTATCCTTTCTATCAGAATATCAAAACAATATCTTAGGAATTGGTAATTGTTCTTGAATCGAGGGATTTTTCTTTGTATATTTTGCTTTGGGTCGAATTCATAACGGTTTGAATTGTGTAATCTCCAATTACTGACATTGGTAACCGACCCAAAGCAATTTGATTATAATTCAATTCGTGACGATCATAAGTAGAAAGTTCATATTCTTCAGTCATTGATAAACAGTTTGTTGGACAATATTCGACACAGTTACCACAAAATATACAAATACCGAAATCAATACTATAATTAAGCAATTGTTTCTTTTTAATATCTCTTTCAAATCTCCAATCAACAACGGGTAGATCTATAGGGCATACGCGAACACATACTTCACAAGCAATACATTTATCAAATTCAAAGTGGATTCGACCACGGAAACGTTCTGATGTGATCGACTTTTCATAAGGATACTGAATAGTTACAGGTAAACGATTTGCATGGGATAAGGTAATTATGAAACTTTGACCAATATACCTTGCGGCTCGTATTGTTTGTTGACCATAATTCATGAACCCAGTCACCATAGGAAACATATTGTAGATATCCACGAATAAGTTGATGTTTCTTTCTCTTGTTTAAGAGAGGTTATGAGTCTAGAATACCATTATCGTATTGTGTTATTTATAGTGAAACAAGTTGGGAAGACGTTGTCAATAATAAATTACCTAGAGAAATAGGTAAAAGAAATTTCCATCCAAGATTTAATAGTTGGTCCATTCTCATCCTGGGTAAAGTCCATCTTGTTGTGATAGATATAAAAAGAAACAAATAAGCTTTAGCTAATGTAATAAAGATACCAATTGTCATTCCAAAGACTCTAGCAATTTGATTTATTCCGAAAAGTTCAGGAACAGATATGTATGGAATAGATAAATTCCACCCACCTAAATAAAGAACTGTTACAAATAATGAAGAAACTAAGAGATTTAGATAAGAAGCAATATAAAATAAACCATATTTGATACCAGAATATTCGGTTTGATAACCTGCTACTAATTCTTCTTCTGCTTCTGGTAAATCAAAAGGTAATCTCTCGCATTCTGCTAGAGAAGAAATTATAAAAACGATAAACCCTATAGGTTGACGCCACATATTCCACCCCCAAAAACCATATTTTGACTGCGCCTCAACTATATCAACTGTACTTGAACTGTTCGATAATCATAGTCGATAATAACATAACTGTTCTCACCGCTATTCCAAAACCGTACATGAGGCCTAAGCTTCATACGGCTCCTCTATGGCCGCGTACAAATAAATGTAAGGACTGGTTCGGTATTATTATAGGTATCTTTGTGGGGTGGGGTAGATAGAATAAAAATACCGTGTAGAGTCCCAAAAATTAGACCAATGGAATTCTGTCTGCTAGAATAACAAAAAAAGGGCGCTCCCGAATTGATCTCATCCCTTATAAGTTAAATGAATTATAATTAAATCTTCGGTAATAACTTAATCTTTCAATAAAATACTCGTTATATCAAGAGATAAAAAGAATTAGACATTCTTTACTGAATCATAAATAATATGAATTTCATATATACATATATATTGGTATAGATGTTAGGAAAAAATAAATAAAGATCTTTTTTATATTCTATTTCTTTTGTTCCTGTTCTTCTTTCTCATAAGAGGTATTCCTGAGAATAAAGGATTAATTCGTTCTTGATAGTTATTTCTTTAATCAGTGACTAGGAGCATACTCTAGATCGGAATCGTGGGGAAGTACTGCTTGATCATTTCTACCAACTTAAAGCCCCTATCATCTTATGATTCGTTTTATGTGGAAATACCTCTTTTTTGATACCTTACATTATCTCTATTACTAATCCTTTGTGTACCTTGGTGTTCCTAACCGTCCACTGATTTTTGATTGATCTCCTGTATGGTAATACATACAAGACAGTAATCCCATACAGTTGATCTTTTGTACCCGCTTCAAGATATGATGACTAATTAAAGAATCTCAATCTTGGGATAAAGAGTTTATACTCCTTAATGTTTACTTCTGCTTTATTCTTGTATATAGGGAATGAGATTTTCTCTTTTTACTACACATTGATAAGCTGTTTTATTTTACTCATATAACTATCTGGTTTAACTCATCGACCTGAATAACTCTGATGAATAAAAAAATAAAAATATCTATATCTATCCAATACATTAATTCCTCTTTCCTTTATTTCATTTTGAGGTCAAAGTTCATGTTCTAACGAATCACACGTAGAGATATTGATAACACACATAGAGTTAATGGTATTTCATAACTAATAGATTGAGCCGCAGCTCGCAAGCCACCTAAAAAAGAGTATTTATTATTCGATACATATCCTGATATAAGAAGCCCAATAGGAGCAATACTTGAAATCGAGATCCATAAAAAAACACCTATACTGAGATCAGCTAAAACAAGTCGATACCCAAAAGGAATTATTAAATAACTTAATACAATTGATATGACTGCTATAGACGGTCCGATACTAAACAAACGAATATCTCCTCTAGATGGTAGGAGGTCCTCTTTAAAAAGTAATTTAGTCCCGTCTGCTAGAGCTTGAAGAATTCCCAACGGGCCGGCATATTCGGGTCCAATACGTTGTTGTATCGCTGCGGATATTTCTCTTTCTAACCATACAATTACTAGTACCCCTACAGTAATTCCCAGTATAAGGGTCAAAACGGGGACAAAGAGCCAGCCGAATCCATAGATTTCTTTTAACGATTCTGATTTAGAAAAAGAATTGATAGCTTGTACTTCTGCCGCGCCAATTATCATTTCAACGATCAACTTCTCCCATAATGATATCTATACTACCCAGTATCGTCATGATATCAGCCAATTTCATTCTTTTAATTATCTGGGGAAGAATTTGCAAATTGATGAAACCTGGTGGACGAATTTTCCATCTCCAGGGAAAAACACTATTATCCCCTATCAAATAAATTCCTAATTCCCCTTTTGGGGCTTCTACTCTTACATAAAGCTCTTGTTTCGACAATTCAAAATTGGGTGAAGGTTTTTTACTAATGAATCTATATTCAAAATCATTCCATTCGGAATTTTTTGCACTATTAAAGCGCCGAACTTCTAAATTCTCATAGGGTCCTCCGGGAATTCCTTCGAGAGCCTGTTGAATAATTTTGATAGATTCCCTCATTTCACCGATTCGTACTAAATAACGAGCTAATGAATCTCCTTCTTTTTGCCATTGGACTTCCCAATTTAATTCATTGTAACATTCATAATGATCAATTTTACGAAGATCCCATTGGATCCCAGAAGCCCTTAACATTGGTCCTGATAAGCCCCAATTTATTGCTTCCTCTCCACCAATAATGCCCACTCCTTCAACTCGTTCCAAAAAAATGGGATTCCGTGTAATAAGTTTTTGATATTCAACAACTCCTGTTAAAAAATAATCGCAGAAATCCAAACATTTATCTAGCCAGCCATGAGGTAGATCAGCAGCTACTCCTCCGATACGGAAATAATTATGCATCATTCGCATACCTGTGGCAGCTTCGAATAGATCATATAGCAATTCTCTCTCTCTAAAAATATAGAAAAAGGGAGTCTGTGCACCGATATCCGCCATAAAAGGTCCAAGCCATAACAAATGAGAAGCTATACGACTCAGCTCTAACATAATTACTCTGATATAGCTGGCCCTTTGAGGTACTTGAACATTTCCCAGCTGTTCTGGTGCATTTACCGTTATTGCTTCTGTAAACATAGTAGCTAAATAATCCCAACGTGTTACATATGGCAGATATTGTATAATTGTTCGGTTTTCCGCTATTTTCTCCATCCCTCTGTGTAAATAGCCTAATATGGGTTCACAGTCAATAACATCTTCACCATCGAGAGTAACAATTAGTCGAAGAACACCATGCATTGATGGGTGGTGAGGACCCATATTGACTATCATGAGATCTTTTCTTGTGGCCGGTACAGTCATATCTTTTCTTCCCTAATTCAGTATTCCATGAATTGCTCAAAACGAGACTTAGAAAAATTTTAAATATAATAACTAAAAAAAATTCAAACGAATATTCAAATTAACTCATTTTTGACTCCCGAATATCCAACTGACTAATTAATTTTTTATAACTTACTCTATTTTTCTTTGACAAATAAGCCAACAGCCGTTGACGTTTTCCCAGAATTTTTCGTAGACCTCTTTGAGATAAAAAATCTTTTTTGTGTAATTCCAAATGCGAGGTGAGTCTCCGTATTTTATTGGTGAAACTGAATACTTGAAATTCAACAGACCCTTTGTTTTCTTCTTTTTTGTCTTGCAGAATAACTGAAATAAATGAATTTTTGACCATAAAAAAATTCTTCTATACTTTATTATTATTATTATTTTTTTTTAGATTTTACCGATCAGGAAAAATAATAATTATTATTATATTATGTTATGATTATGTCAGTCATTTTAATCTGATATAAACAAAAGTTTAGATTTATTCATACTTTTTTATTCTATCGAAATCCCATTTTATGTTAAAAAAAAAAAAAAAAAAAATGGGATTTCGATAGAATAAAATATAATCAGTCACGCAAGAGAGTGATTTTTTTTTACTTAATAAAGATTCTACTAATTTATTATTCCAAAATCTAAAAATAAATCAATATCAGGTACTAAAATGTAACATAACATATGCATATGTACATCTTTCGCCATCTATCAAATATGTTATGTCAGGTGATATATAGGAAATATAATATTAGTTTATTAACTTATTCTGGATTGGGGATACATATATATCCTTGACATACTAAAACAACTGCTGTTATGGGTATCAAACCAGTAACGATTCATACAAGCTAAATCCTCTAATCGGTAATTAGGCCAAAGAAATAATTTTAATTTAATAAAGTTGTTTGCATCTCTATTAAGATGCTTGTCCTCATTAAAAAATTGTCCACAGTTTATTATTTTGTTTTCGTTGCAAAATTGTGGAGTTTTATCTATATCATTCCAATTCCAGAAATTGAAACAAATTAGAATTCTCAACTCTCTCCGACGTCGATGAGATAGAATATGTTCAGGAACAAGAAAATTAGAATTATTATTTTTTTCTTCATTCACAGGCATATCGCTATGTTGTGCAATGGATTTGTCTAAATTATTCTTATCAACATTTCGTTTTTTTATGAATTTTTTATTAGTTTTAACTTTACCTTTATCAACTAATGAAATACTTATGGTTTGATAGATAATAAATTGCCCATCCCTTTTTATAGATAAACGAACTGGTTCGATAATTAATATTCCTCTTTTTATCAATTCTGTAAGAACAAGATCCTTTTGAATCAGCATTACATCCAGACACATTTCTCCTCTTTGAATAGAGGATATAGCAATTTGCTTTGCATTTGTCAATCTAAGTAAGAGACAATATACCTTAATATTATTGATCATTCTTTGACTCAAAGAATCATCCCATCTTAATTGAAAAAGGAAATATTTTTTTAGTAATAAATCTAGTTCTGCTTCCTTGATCTTCTTAGATTCTTTTTTATTTCTACGTTTTTTAATGTCTGATCCCGCGTAATTATCTTCAACATCTTTTTTTTCGTTTTGTTTTCCTAGATCATATCCAAGATATTTTGGATATTGTTGTTTGTTTTTTTCTTGGTTAGAATTTTCTAAATCAATATATTCTTTTTGATTAGATAATATGGGAAGGTTTTTTTTTTTTTTTATGTTGATGTTTTCATATTGACTAATCTTTTCATTTTTATGAAAATCTAAAAGAAGAAATTGGATTGGTATAATCCATGGTTTAATTTTATATGTTTCAAAAAGTAGCCCAAATTCTGGTAAGAACCAAGATTTTAGTTTTGCTATGGTAGGATTATGATATAACCTTTTTTGATTCATTCCCATCCAATCAAAAAAGTTTTTTTTTTTCTTGTATAAGTTGATTTCTTTATGAAACGAAATATCTTTCTTTTTCATTTTGTTTTTATACTTATTAGTTTGAGTCTTAGTATTTTTATTAATCTTGATACCAATATGTGCATTGGTCCAAGTCTCGATATCAATATTTTTTATAAGACAAAAATGGAGAATTTTACAATCAAAATATTTTCTATCCCGATTTATATTCGTATCAATAGGATATCTTTCCTCTAGATAATCACTAATAGTTGTACTTACCAATAGATAAAATGCGTCAGGTTTCGATGTATTGAAATTATATAGATATGGAATCTCCCGGTTCTCCTTTACTTGTACTGTTGATCCATAAAAATAGGAGTTTTTCTTATCCCCATAATTAATATATTCATAATTCATATATTTATGTGATAAAAGATCATATCTGTAGTGTTTTTTAACCAATTTTTTTTTTTTTTTTGTGAACGAAACCGTTACGAAATAATCTTCTTTTACATAATGACTTAATTGGTCTTTTTTGTTTTCATATGAATTAAATTTCATTGAGTCTTTATTTTTAATCATACGAAGTTGATTGACTCTATTTCGCCATTTTTTCGGGACTAATCGAGACCATTTGATCCGGGAAAAATTGTATTGATAAAAACCCTTTAACCAGTTTTTCCAGTTATTCATTCCAGACTTTTGAATTTTATTATGCCTTGATTTGTAATCAAATAGTCCTCGTGTTATACAATAATCCTTTATTTCATCCCTAAGATAATAATGGGTTTCATGATCTTGAAATATATATTTCAAGTTATACTTGTTAAGTAATTGGGTTTGTGATAATTTGTAAAATACATATGCTTGGGACAAGCAAGTATAACTATTTAAATTTTTATTACTAATATTAGTATTTGAAACCCACTTTTTTATAGTGGAAATAAAGTTCATTCTATTTGGATTTATTTCATCAATTTTTTCTTGATTTGTTTCATGGTTGTAAGTGTATTTATTGATAATTTTTTTTGTTGATTCAAAAAAAAGTTGTATATTGATTCTGGGAATGTTTATGGTACATAGCAAGATATCCATGTATATTTTTTCAATGAAAAATTTTATAAAAAAATGTGATTTACGTATTAATCGTATATTGTTTCTTTTTAATATCTGCCAACTAGATTTCTGTGATTCTGATCCTTTTCTTTTATCATCATAGGTTAAAACTGTTTTTTTATTGTCTTTTGTGATTTGTTCTATTTGATTCTTGGTTGTGATTATCCTATCATAAAGATCTTTCATTTTTTTTTCTATGAGTGAATAATTTGTCCAATTCATAGATCGAATTGGTATGGTCCATTCATGGTTAATTTTATTATTTATTTTTGAATCTTTTCCATTTTTATTTGGTTTATATACTTTCACCTTCTTCAATTCAAATGAAAAAATCGGATTTACTTTTTCAAGTTCTTTCATTATTCGCTTTATAACAAGAACCGTTTTGATGACCCATCCTTTTTTTTCTTTTGAAATTTGTAGAGACCATTTTCCTCTTTCCTTTAAGACCCTTAGAACGAGAAAAAATTGTTTTTTTAACTTTCTAATTTTTCTTTCGAGTTCTTTAAAAATGGGTTCAAAAAAAGAAAGTCGTTTTCGGGGAGAACCAAAGGGAAGTTCCGCTTCCATTCCCCATACTGTTAAAAAAGAAAAATTGTCTTTTTTTACTTGTTTTTTCATTGAATCCATATAATGAGATCGTACCTTAGATCTTTGTCTTCGCCAAGGTTTCAGACAAAAAGGAAATAAAATCTTTATCTGAATTCCGTCTGTTAACCAATCTTTTGGAAATTCTGTTTCTGATAATTGAACACCATTATAGGTGCACTTAATGTGCATTTCTCGATTCCATTCCTTCAAATCCTCGTACCATTCAGGAAATTGGAATAATAACATACGGCCCATATTTTTAGCTATTATCAATGAAGGTAATACAATATATTTTCTAAGAAAAGATTGTGTTACTAACATCAAACCTCTTATTGCTTGAGCAAATAGAATGCTATCCCAAGTTTCTGCTATTGTTATTCGATCATTTTCCTCTTTTTTTTCCTGTTCTTTTGTCCCTTCTTTATCAAAATCAAAAGAAGAATCGGAAATTTGCGATTCCGATTCTTTACCGACTCTATTTCTAAAAATGAAATTTATCATTTCAGAAAGATCAAAAGAATCAAAAAAAAATATTTTGTTTATTCGATCCAAAAAAAGCGGGGAATTAGCATTTGCTTGAAACATTTCCCAAGTAACCGTTTTGCGTCTTTGAGCACGCATGGATCCTTTTATTATATCCCGACGAAAATCTGATTGTTGCGAGTAACGTATCAAAGCCACTTCTTCTGCTTCATCATTATTACTAGTATTAATAATACTAGTAACAGAATTAGTATTTTGATTGTTATCAGTATAAATTACCACCCGTTTGGCTTTTCTTGAACGAATCTCATGATCTTCCGTCGATTCTTCCTCATCTTCTTCCTCCGGCTCTTCAATAAAAAAAAAATCATCGGCTAATTTGTATGACCATCGAGAAATTTTTTTGCTTATTTCTTCTATTCCAATAGATTTTCCAATAGATTTATTTTTAATTATTGTTTGATTTTTTGGGTCGGTTGTAATTACATCGAATAAAAATTTCAAGAATTTTGATTGACTTTTTGAATCAATTCTTTTAGACTTCGATAATAATTCCCTATCAAAATCAAATGAATTCTTTTTGTTTTCAAATTCTTGGGAATTATTAGGACTAGGAAGTAGACCATGAATCTTATTTATCCAAAATATTTTTATGGAATCTTTTCTAGAAGTCATTAAATCATTTATATTTGCGCGTGAATCGCGCTTTTTTATTATTCCACGATATGGTCCATTCAAAAAAGGATCATACGTTTTAGACAAGCATTCTTTTTCATTCTCATCATTGTATAGTCTGGCCCTTTTTTCAAGCATGTCTAGAAGAAGAGATCCCTTTTCTTTTTCTAGAACTTTTATTCGACTTATCAATTCATTTCTTAAGTTGGACTTTTTTTGTTCATTGGTATAAATCCAATAATCATATAAGTCTTGATTACTTAGTTTTTTCATTGTGTATAAAGAAATTTTGCGTTCTATCATTTCTGAAAAAGTTGATAAACTTGACGGATACGTAAAAGATATTTTTTCTTTTCCATCACTTGGACATGTATAAAAAAAATATTGTGACATTTCATTTCGTACAGCATTTTCAAATAGATCATTTTTTATATATCTAAATGGACGATTCCATCGTTTATAATCGAAAAAAAAAGTCATAAGAGGTTTTTCAAACCGGAAATGGGCATGGGTCTTTTCTTTTTTTTCTTCTTTAAGTCTTCCCAATTCCCAATTCTCTTGATACCCATCAAGATAAGAATCTTCGTCAACAGGGCTATCCTTATAGGATGTCTCTTTAAAGTGGAATTCATCTTTTGTTTTTTCCTTTCCATTCACCCGGATCTCTTCCGTTTCATCTATTTTGTCCAGATCCTCTTTTTCTTCCGAACAAAGGGAAGGGTCTTCTTCGGTGGATCCCCCTTGTTCCTGTTTAGTCGCCTTCGTTTCGGAAGTTGTTTCTACATCGATTTCTTCCTCACTTTCTCCCTTTTCTTCTGTTTCTGAGGTTTCTTTCAGTTTCTTAGTGACAATAGGCGACGGCATTCTGCCTAAATAGTAGACACAAGTGATAAATAAGAGAATACTAAAGATTCGAGCCATATAATTTCTCAATTCTGACACAAGGTACTTATTAGATCGAATAGAATGATTTTGCCGTATCCAGACTAAGACCAATCCAACCCATTTCATGAATAAAATGTGACCAATTAACCAACCAACAAAACTACTTGTTACAAATAAAATCTTGTTATTGCATCGAAACATAGAAATGTTGACTAATCTGGTTAACGTTGAGCTTGGTAAAATAAAATGGTTGAATAATTGAAAAATAAAATTATTCAGGAATACCCATTGAATGCTCAGATTACGCATTGAATTTCTGGTAGTAGATCCATAATCAAAAAGGTTTTTGTGATTGTTATTGCTCCAGAAGAAATGAAACAAAAGATACGGTACAACTAGGACAGTTATTGTATGGGGTCTACCCAATGCTATA